TCTATGTCTCGAAGTCGAATTTTTAGTATGATCTTTTTTATCACCAGTGTCTACTATTTAGGCAGAGTACCGTCGCCTATTTTAACTAAGAAACTGAAAGATATCCCCCAAAAAAAAAAGGGGGGGGAAGAAGCTGATATAGAAGAAGCTGATATAGAAGAAGAAACAACTTTCGGGACTAAACAGGAAGAAGAGGAATTCAAAGAAAAACTTAAAAATAAAAAGAAAGACCCCTTCTGGTTTGAAAAACCTCTTGTGACTCTTCTTTTTGACTATAAACGATGGAATCGTCCATTGCGATATAGGAATATGAAAGAGGAAGATGAAAAACGTAAAAAGAAAGAGGAAGATGAAAAACGTAAAAAGAAAGAGGAAGATGAAAAACGTAAAAAGAAAGAGAATAAAATTTTGAAATTTCTTATTTTGAGAGCTCGTATGGACGAGGAACTTGAAAGACGTAAAAAGGCAGAGAAAAAAATGAAAGAGAAAACACTTTTTAGAACTATTATAGAACAACTCCCGGATTATGACTTCGGGGCATCCACGTACAATCCACAAAATAAAACTAAATTAATAATGTCGCGTATGCGCGAAATTACTCGGCGGTGGATTAACCATAGTGATTATGAGTGGTGGATTGACCATTGTGATTCTGAAGAGAACAAGAAATAAAGGGAAGTTCCAATTTTGTTAACTAAAAAAAAAGGGGGGAGGTTGAAGATCGACTGCAGTTACTAATTCATGATCTGGCATGTACAGAGTGAAAACTTCAAATTTTTTTATTTACTATATATTATATATAGTAAATAAAAAAAAATTGATACATAAAATAAATACAAGAAGAGATAAAAAGAAATTCGTCCGCGCCCTATATATTTTATCCCCTCTCCTACAAAGAAACTTGTAACACCAATTCCATTAGTAATTCCATCAATTACTTGTCGATCAAAAAAGGAAATTAGTTCAGCTAACCCTCTTATACCCCTAGTTAAGGTTGTTGAATAAAAACTGTCAATGTAACCACGATTATATGACCAATTATATATCACATTTATTATTTGTTCCCAGAAACTTCTCTTAGGACCTATTTTTAGAAATGAATTAATTAAGTCTAAATTTTGAAAAGTTGAAAAAACAGGCTTATATAAGAGAGACGCTATAAATATTCCGAAAGACGCGATAGTTACCGAAAAAATCATATTTGTAAAAAAATCATACCAATCCACAGAATTACTCGAGTTTGAATGTAAAAGATTTATCGACGGAGTTAACCATTTGGATAATACATCAAAATATATGCCCCCTTGATCAGGAGCAAAAGGAATTCCTATAAATCCGATGAATAAAGTAAATAATACCAATACAAGAAGTGGCAATAGCATAGTATTATCTGATTCATGGGGGTACTGGGAAAGCTTTTTATTGGAAAAATGAGTAATAGTAATAAGGGATCGCATTTTATTTCTTACATTACCATCAATTGCATACGTTTTTTTTGAAAAAAGCAAAGCACTTTCCTTATTATTGATTGATGATAAAACAAAATTTTGTTTTATCGCTTTCGACCCTTCTTTGCCCCATATAGAGATTGAATAGCCCAAGCTATTTTGTTTGCCACTGAAATTTTGCAAATGGACATTTAAATGCCCTTCAAAAGTAAGTAAATATATTCGAAACATATAAAATGCAGTTAATCCTGCTGTGAAACAAGCTATTATTGCGAAAATGGGTGAATACAACCAACTATCATTAAGAATAATGTCTTTGGACCAAAAACAAGCAAGAGGTGGAATACCGCAAATGGAAAGTGTACCTAATAAAAAGGTAGTTTTTGTAATTGGCACATATTTTGTTAAGCCTCCCATAAGAGCCATATTCTGACTTTTATCTGGCGAATATCCAATAATGGTTTCCATTGAGTGAATAATAGATCCGGATCCTAAAAATAATAATGCTTTCGAATAGGCATGCGTAATTAAATGAAATAAAGCAGCTCGATAAGATCCCATACCTAAAGCTAACATAGTATAACCCAATTGAGACATTGTAGAATAGGCTAAACTTTTCTTAATATCTTTTTGAGCAAGAGCCAAAGTGGCTCCGAATAGTATTGTTATTATACCTACCAAAGAAATCAAATTCATTACGTAAGGTAGAGTGGTAAAAAGAGGAAGAAATCGAGCTACAAGAAAAATTCCCGCTGCTACCATAGTAGCAGCGTGGATAAGAGCTGAAATAGGAGTAGGCCCTTCCATAGCATCGGGTAACCATACATGAAGGGGGAATTGTGCCGATTTCGCAACTGCACCGACGAATAATAGGGAGGCACACAAAGTCAGAAATTCGGAATTGACTCCATCATTAGCAATTAAGTTATTGGTTATTTCGAACAAATCCCGAAATTCGAAACTACCCGTTATAAAATAAAAACCTAGGATTCCTAATAATAAACCAAAATCCCCTACACGATTAGTTACAAAGGCTTTTTGGCAAGCATTTGCCGCAATTGGTCGTGTGAACCAAAACCCTATTAATAAATAGGAACACATTCCAACCAATTCCCAAAAAATATAAATTTGTATCAAATTGGAACTAGTAACTAATCCCAACATGGAAGCATTGGAAAAACTCAAATAAGCAAAAAATCTCAAATAGCCTTGATCATGAGACATATAATTGTCACTATAAATAAGAACCATTATTCCAACAGTAGTAATTAATATTAACATAATGGACGTAAGTGGATCGATCAAGTAACCAAATTCTAAAGAAAAATCATTATGGATAGTCCAGGACCATACGTATTGATATATAAAACTGCCATTCATTTGTTGAATAGACAGATCGGCTGAAAAAATCATAATGATACTTAGTAATAAAATACTAGGAAAGGCCCATATACGACGAAGACTTTTTGCTGCTGTAGGGACAACGAGAAGTCCGATTCCTATTGCTATAGGAACTGGAAGTGGAACCCAAGGTATGATCCATGCATATTGAGATGTATATGCCATAAGAAATTTTTTTTTTTTTTTTTTTTTATTGTTTCCAATTCACCAGTTTTTATCTCTTTCGGAAAGAGAAAGTAATAAAAAAAATCAAGATATCAAAGAGTTCAAATATAATTTGAAATTGTAATCATTATGATTTTTTATTCTTTCAAAAGATAAATATTTCAACTATTCAAATCAAGAAGTTACTATTGGTCAAATGATAAGATTATGATTACGAAAATTTATATCTCTAAAAATATCTATAGAATAGGGAAAAATAATTATATCAAAAAGTAAAATGAAAGTATTTGATTCTAGTATGAATCATAATATCCGCCAAGAACTTAACCAGATAAACAGAAAAAACTTTATTATTTTAATAAAATTATCCGGAATCATTAACTAATTCGTTGTGGAACTCATTGAGTTGCTTACGCTCCTTCCAACCAATCAAATAAATTTTGTTTATGGGAACTCTAGGAGATCTGTCATTTTGTTATCCTTGACCTCAGTTCTAATATAACTGAAATAAGAAAGTACGAAAAATGTTCTTTATTTTCAAGTCAGGTATCTCTTAACCAATTAACTACTAACTCATTCTAATTTTAGAATTTTTTTTTAGGTATACTTTCTTAATCAATTAGAATTACTAGAAATCAATTTTAAATTACAATAGATTTTGTAAAAAGTAGGTAAGGGTTCTGAAACTTTTCGATTAATTTTTTAAAATTAAATGTAACACGACGAGAATATCCGGAGATTCAAAATTAAAACCTTTTTGATTCTTTTATTATTAAAAAAAGCAATTCAATTTTTATAGCAGTAGAACCCGCTGAAACAGATCCGAATAAAGAGCCATAATATAAATATAATTTATATTTCGAATTTTGAACAATAGATGTCTTTCACATTTAACTATAATAAAGAGTAACCTCTTCATTTTTGAATGGCAGTTCCAAAGAAACGCACTTCTCTGTCAAAAAAGCGTATTCGTAAAAACATTTGGAAAAAAAAAGCGTATTGGGCGGCGGTAAAAGCATTTTCATTAGCAAAATCTATTTCTACCGGGAAGTCAAAAAGTTTTTTTTGCGCGACAAACAAGTAATAAAGTTTTAGAATAATCTAAATTGATATGAGTCGATGAATTGGCTAATTGAATTTAACAATTTAGTAAGAGGAATCTTACTCATTAACTAATATTCTTATTTTGAACTGATCAATAGAAAATTTTATTTGATTTTGTGATTGTGATATGTAGAATAAAAATTTTTAAGTCCAAGATACGGGGGTTTTATCTCTATGTAGGTTTTTGCAGGATGGGGATTATAATCTTCCCCATCGATTTTCAAAAAAAAAAAATTTTTAGTTCTCCGCTTGGATTGAGAACAGACCTTTCTAGTTCCAATTGTTACATTCCAGAAGAGCTTAACTTAAACTGCACGAAAAACCATGACATTGTTAAAACAAAACTATCACCATTCCATAACTAAAGATTCTTCAACGTTCAAATCTAAATTCTTTTTTACTTTTTCAAGAATATTGCATTGAATTGGCTCTTTCAATCTCGACGATTGAATGTGGATGAGCTATTATAATTTCGATCACGCCGCTATGGTGAAATCGGTAGACACGCTGCTCTTAGGAAGCAGTGCTAGAGCATCTCGGTTCGAGTCCGAGTGGCGGCATCTTCGAAAAGAAATAGAATAAATCCTATAATGAATTCAATTCCAAATTTACATTCTATCGTTGAAAGACCTTTTTTTGGTTAGGATTTCTTTTTATGATATTTTTGACTTTAGAACATATATTAACTCACATCTCTTTTTCGATTATTTCTATTTTAATTACAATTTATTTGGTGACCTTATTAGTCCATGAAATGGTAGGATTGTTTAATTCGTCAGAAAAAGGACTGATAGTTACCCTTTTCTGTATAACAGGAATTTTAGCTATTCGTTGGGTTTATTCTGGGCATTTCCCTTTAAGTAATTTATTTGAATCATTAATGTTCCTTTCATGGAGTTTTTCCATTATTCATATGGTTCCCTATTTTACGAACCAAAAAAATCATTTAAGTGCAATAACCGCACCAAGTGCTATTTTTACCCAAGGCTTTGCTACTTCAGGTCTTTTAACTGAAATGCATCAATCCACAAAATTAGTACCCGCTCTCCAATCACAGTGGTTAATGATGCACGTAAGTATGATGGTATTGAGCTATGCAGCCCTTCTATGTGGCTCATTATTATCAATAGCTCTTATAGTAATTACATTTCGAAAAAATGTAAAAATATTTGGTAAAAACAAAAATATCTTAATTGGTCCATTTTCCTTTGGCGTGATTCAATATGTGAATGAAATAAACAATGTTTTACGAAACACTTTTTTTATTTCATTTAGAAATTATCATAGGTATCAATTGATTCAACAATTGGATTGTTGGAGTTGTCGTGTCATTAGTCTAGGGTTTATCTTTTTAACCATCGGTATTCTTTCAGGAGCAGTATGGGCTAATGAGGCATGGGGATCATATTGGAATTGGGATCCCAAGGAAACTTGGGCATTTATTACTTGGACTATATTCGCAATTTATTTACATACTCGAACAAATAAAAATTTGCAAGGCGTAAATTCTGCAATTGTAGCTTCTATGGGATTTCTTATAATTTGGATATGCTATTTTGGGGTAAATCTATTAGGAATAGGGTTACATAGTTATGGTTCATTCACACTAACCTCTAATTGAAGAAAAGACCTTACGAGTACAATACATAACATAGGAATCTCGTTTATAACGAGAGTTCGTAGGAGTTTTTGAGAACCTTGTGAATAACTATTTTATATTTATGGTTCTCAAAAACTCCTAATTATCTAATTAAAATAAAAAATTTTATTAGAATTTTATTATTATCTTATTGTGTATGTGTTTTTATTAAATTTATTTTGCATTTTTTATTTTATTGTATGTATTATTGATGAAAACTATCTATAAAAATAATTAGATAAAATAGCTTCTACCTTGTCAACTGATAGTGCAAAAACAAAATCCGGATAAATACCAATACCTATTACGGGTAGAAGGATACAGATCGAAACAAATAATTCTCGTGGTCCAGAATCTAATAAATTTGATATTGGAACATTAAATTGCTTGTATCCATAGAAAATCTGGCGTAACATCGATAATAAATAAATAGGAGTTAATATCATTCCAATTGCCGTTACAAACGTAATTAAGATTTTTGGCATTAAAAAGAATTTTTGACTAGTTATTATACTAAAAAATACTATCAATTCCGCAACAAAACCGCTCATTCCTGGCAATGCAAGAGAAGCCATTGAGAAACTACTGAACAGTGTAAAAATTTTTGGCATCGGGATAGCTATTCCCCCCATTTCGTCGAGATAAACAAGACGTATTCTATCGTAACTCGTTCCTGCTAAGAAAAAAAGTGCAGCACCGATAAATCCATGAGAAATCATTTGCAAAATGGCCCCGTTGAGTCCCGTATCCGTTATGGAACTAATTCCTATAATTGTGAAACCCATATGAGATACGGAAGAATAGGCAATTCTTTTTTTTAAATTACGTTGACCGGGAGATGTTGAAGCTGCATAGATTATTTGAAAAATGCCCATTATGATCAACCAGGGAGAAAATAAAGAATGCGCGTGGGGTAATAATTCCATATTGATCCGAACCAATCCATACGCTCCCATTTTTAATAAGATTCCGGCTAAAAGCATACAGGTACTGTAATGTGCTTCTCCATGGGTATTCGGTAACCATGTATGTAGGGGTATGATCGGCAGTTTGACAGCATAAGCAATAAAAAATCCAAAATAGAATATGATTTCTAATGCTATAGGATAGGATTGATTGGCTGAGGTTTCAAAATTTAATGTTGGTTCATTGGAACCATATAAACCCATACCTGGAACTCCCATTAAGAGAAAAATCGAGCCTCCTGCCGTGTACAAAATAAACTTTGTAGCTGAGTACAAACGTTTCTTCCCTCCCCACATGGCTAGAAGTAGGTAGACAGGAATTAATTCTAACTCCCACATGATGAAAAAAAGTAAAAGATCTCGAGAAGAAAATGATCCTATTTGACCACTGTACATTGCTAACATCAGGAAATGGAACAATCGCGAATCCCGAGTAACTGGCCAAGCCGCTAAAGTAGCTAAAGTAGTAATGAATCCTGTCAGTAAAATGGGTCCTATGGAAAGTCCATCGATTCCGAGTCTCCAGTGAAAATCAAAAAAATTAATCCATTTGAAATCCTGTTCCAATTGGATTAATGGATCGTCCAATTTAAAATGATAAGAAAATGCATAGGTGGTTAAAAGGAGTTCTAATAAACAAATAGAAATAGTATACCACCTGATTACCTTATTGCCCCTATGGGGCAAAAATAAAATTGAGGAACCCGCCAATATCGGAAAAATAACAATTATTGTTAACCAAGGAAAAGAATTCGTGGTAAAGACAAGATACGCTTTGGCCAGAAAACCCCGTACCTCTAAAATCATTATATATCGTTTTTGAGAGTACGGGGTTTTGTCGGTAAAGAGAAATCAAATGGGTGTAAGTGGAGTTTTTTGCAACGTATCAATAAGTCAATAAGCTAACCCCATACTGCGGGTTGTCTCATGCCATAAATAAACCCGTACACTCAAGAAATCTGTTGGACAGGCGGATTCACACCTTTTACAACCTACACAGTCCTCTGTTCTTGGGGCCGAAGCAATTTGCTTAGCTTTACATCCGTCCCAGGGTATCATTTCTAATACATCTGTGGGGCAGGCTCGTACACATTGAGTACACCCTATACATGTATCATAAATCTTTACTGAATGTGACATTGGATCTATAAAATTTTTGAACGTCATAAATTTTCGATCTAGTAAATTAGTAAATGAGTCATAGATTTATACACCAGACGAATCAATGATTTAGATTTACCAGAACTTGTTTGTAATCAATCTACTTCTGGATCTGCTCATGAGAGAAGGCCAAGATACTTTGATTTCTTACGTTTTAGCAAAAACGGTCATAGGTTTCTGGTTTATACCGCACATGTTAATTTGAATTAGTGAATATTCCTTATTTTTTATTTATATGTAAATACCTATGATTACCACTATTTATTGCTCATTACTATTTATTTAGCAAATTCGATTGATTGATACGAGTTGATTTTATGTTACGATGAATTGATGAAACAATAGCTAAGCCAATAGCTGCTTCAGCGGCTGCAATAGCTATAACAAAAATCGAGAAAATGTCTCCTTTTAATTGGCGACTATCAAATAAATCAGAAAATGTTACGAAATTCATATTAACCGCATTCAGTATAAGCTCAAGACACATAAGTGCTCTTACCATATTTCGACTTGTAATCAATCCATAGATGCCGATGGATAATAAATAGGCACTTAAAACAAGTACATGTTCGAGCATCATTGAACTACTCCTCATCAATTCAATCTCGATTCATTTCAATATGAACAATAATTCAATCGATTCGATTGACTAGAATATAACAAGTCCATAATAAAGAAAAGTATTGGTAATAGATCGAACTAAAACATTGACCTTTTAATACATGAAGAATCTTAAAATTAAAATGGAATTGAAGGAAAATAGAGGAGATAAGACAGAACAACTGAAGTCCTTTTTTCGTATTTATTACTTTACTGACGAGCCATAGCAATTGCACCGATCAAGGCAACTAAAAGAATTATAGAAATAAGTTCAAATGGAAGAAAGAAATCTGTTGATAAATGAATTCCAATTTGTTGACCATTATTTATCAAATCTTGCTCTATAATTTGGTTTGATCTTGTGGTCCAAATAATACCGTACCATGACGTATCTGAGATAGTAGTAATTAGTGAAACTAAAATACTTGTACAAACCAGTGAAGTGATCCCATCTCCAACGGTCCAAAGATGGAAATCGTTATAATATTCTGAGCCATTCATGAACATAACAGCAAATACAATTAAGACATTTATGGCACCCACATAAATAAGAAGTTGTGCAGCAGCTACAAAATGGGAGTTCGATAGAATATGAAATAAGGATATACACGCAAGAACCAATCCCAATGAAAAGGCAGAATAAATTGGATTGGTAAATAATACTACTCCTAAACCGCCGACTATAAGACCCAACCCTAAAAATACTAAAAGAAAATCATGTATTGGCGCAGGTAAATCCATTATATGTAAAATAGGAGAGAATTAAATTCGAAATGTTTCATGACCTTATTGACCAGACCAGGAAAAAAGACATTACCCTATTTTTTTTTTTTTACGTTCCTAATAGAAATTGAATTAAATACGATACTATAAGGGGTGTTGGTTGCTGTAGATATACTTATTAATTTTAATTGCATCCCGTTTCTCTATACGAAAAAGGGCCGTTCTGAATTGAATTTCTCGATTTTATATATTCTATATTTTTTTTTTATAAAAAAAAAAATACAAATATAGAATATTTTTTCCGATTTTGAAATCATCACAGAACAGATATATGAATATATTTTCTTTTCAATACAAAGCACGTCATGAGTCTCACTAATCTTTGGTTAGCATTCTGAGTTATTGACTAAGCAAAATGAAAGAAGTTTCGTTCCTTTAGAGCAAAACAGAATTTTAAGAAGTGGTAATTGTTATTGAATCGAGAGTTTTACCCGTGGTTTTTTATTGGAGTTGAATTCATAATTGTTTGGATTGTGTAATCTCCAATTATTGACATAGGTAACCGACCCAAAGCAATTTGATTATAATTCAATTCGTGACGATTATAAGTAGAAAGTTCATATTCTTCAGTCATTGATAAACAGTTTGTTGGACAATACTCGACGCAGTTACCACAAAATATACAGATTCCGAAATCAATACTGTAATTAAGCAATCGTTTCTTTCGAATATCAGTTTCCAATTTCCAATCAACAACGGGTAGATCGATAGGGCATACACGAACACATACTTCACAAGCAATACATTTATCAAATTCAAAATGTATTCGACCGCGGAAACGTTCCGATGTGATCAATTTTTCATAAGGATATTGAATAGTTATAGGTAAACGATTTGCGTGGGATAAGGTAATCATAAAACTTTGACCAATATACCTTGCTGCTCGGACTGTTTGTTGACCATAATTCAAGAACCCGGTTACCATAGGGAACATATCGTGAATATCTATAAATAATTTAATGTTTCTTTCTCTTGGTTTAGAAAAGTTTTGAATTGAAAATATCCTATGTCTTCACAGTGAAAGCAGTTGAGAAGAAGTTGTCAATAATAGATTACCTAAAGAAACAGGTAAAAGAAATTTCCACCCAAGATTCAATAGTTGGTCCATTCTCATCCTAGGTAAAGTCCACCTTGTTGTGATAGGAATGAATAAGAACAAAAAAGCTTTAGCTAATGTAATAAAGAGACCTATTGTCGTTTCAAAGACTCCGCGCACTTCATTAATTCCCCAAAGATCTGGCATAAATATGTACGGAATAGAGAGATTCCAACCGCCCAAGTAAAGAACTGTTACAAATAATGAAGAAACTAATAGGTTTAGATAGGAAGTAACATAAAATAAACCAAATTTTATACCGGAATATTCGGTTTGATAACCCGCAACTAATTCTTCTTCTGCTTCTGGTAAATCAAAAGGTAATCTCTCACATTCTGCTAGGGAAGAAATTAGAAAAACCAAAAACCCTATAGGTTGACGCCATAGATTCCACCCCCAAAAACCATATTTTGACTGCGCCTCGACTATATCAACTGTACTTGAACTGTTAGATAATCATAGTCGATGATAACATCACTGGTCTCATCGCTATTGCAAAACCGTACATGAGACTTTGGCTTCATACGGCTCCCCCATGGCCACAAATAAATATAAGGACTGAATTTTTTCGATATGTTTTGTTTGTAGAGTAGATCGGGTAAAGATACATCGGAGAGTCCAAAATTAGACCAATGCAATTCTGTCTGCTATAAATATATAAATAACAAAAAAGCGCTTCTGAATTGATCTTATCCTTTAGAATTTAAATTGGTCTTTGTTCAGTAATAACTCAATCCTTAAATAAAATACTCATAAAAAATTCAACTTATATCTTTTAATTACGAAAAAAATTCGACATTCTATTAGTTCTTGTATCATGATAAGAATTCTATCTGTATTAATACGGATAAATAAATAATAATTTTTTTTTCATTGGAAATGCACTCCATTTCTTTCGTTCTTATTCTTCTTTCTCAAAGAAATCTAAAGAAAATAAAGGATTACTTCGTTCCTGATAGTACTTTCTTTAATCAGTGGATAGGAGCATACTCTGGATCGGGATCGTGGGGAAGTACTGCTCGATTGTTTCTACTAACTTAAAGCCCCCTTAGGATTCCTTTTTTGCGGAAATACCCTTTAAGGATAACTTACATTATCTCCATTACAAATCCTTTGTGTACCTTGGTATTCCTAACCGTCCACTAATTTTTTCTCGACCCCCGGTATGGTACTACAAACAATAGTAAAAAAAAAAAAGACTCCATACAGGTTAATCGTTTATACCCGCTTCAAACTACGGTGAATAATTCACCAATTCTGGGGATTCTGTTGCTTATATTTACTTTTTAAAAAATTCTTGTACCTAGGGAATGAGACTCAAATTTTTACTGCCAATTTATAAGCTGTTTTGTTTCACTCATATTACTATCTGGTTTAGTTCATCGCTCTGAATGATGAATACAAAATAAATATATTTATTCAATAGGTTCAATCTTTTTCCTAGAATGAAAAAAAAATAGGTAAAGTAAAAAAGAGCGAATGTTCTAACGAATCGCACGTAGAGAAATTGATAAAACACATGGAGTTAATGGTATTTCATAACTAATCGATTGAGCAGCAGCTCGGAGACCACCTAAAAAGGAATATTTATTATTCGATCCATATCCTGACATAAGAAGTCCAATAGGGGCAATACTTGAAATTGCAATCCATAAAAAAACACCGATACTGAGATCGGCTAGAACAAGGTGATAGCCAAAAGGAATTACTGAATAACTTAGTAAAATGGATATAACCGCTATAGAAGGTCCGATACTGAATAAACGAATATCCCCTCTAGAGGGAAGAAGATCCTCCTTGAAAAGTAGTTTAGTCCCATCTGCTAGAGCTTGAAGAATTCCCCAAGGCCCTGCGTATTCGGGTCCAATACGTTGTTGTATCCCCGCAGATATTTGTCTTTCTAACCACACAATAACTAGTACCCCTATTAGGATTCCCGATAAAGGAGTAAAAATAGGAACAAGCAGCCCTATGAGTCCATAAACCTCTTTTAAGGATTCCGATCTGGAAAAAGAATTGATAGCTTGTTGTACTTTTGTCGTATCAATTATCATTTCAACGATCAACTTCTCCCATAATGATATCTATACTACCTAGTATTGTCATAATATCAGCCAATTTCATTCTTTTAACTAGCTGAGGAAGAATTTGCAAATTGATAAACCCTGGCGGACGAATTTTCCATCTCCAAGGAAAAACACTCTGATCTCCTATCAGAAAAATTCCCAATTCTCCCTTCGGGGCTTCTACTCTCACATAAAGTTCTTGTTTCGACAATTCAAAAGTGGGGGAAGGTTTTTTACTAATGAATCGATAATCAAAATCATTCCATTCGTAATCCCTTGCTCTATCAAAACGCCGTACCTCTAAATTCTCATAAGGCCCCCCCGGAATTCGTTCCAGAGCTTGTTGAATAATTTTTATAGATTCCGTCATTTCACTAATTCGGACTAAATAACGAGCTAATGAATCTCCTTCTTTTTGCCATTGTACTTCCCAATCAAATTCGTCATAACACTCATAATGATCAACTTTACGAAGATCCCATGGAATTCCGGAAGCTCGTAGCATGGGTCCGGATAAGCCCCAATTTATTGCTTCTTCTCCACTAATAAAGCCCACTCCTTCAACTCGTTCCAAAAATATAGGATTCTGCGTAATAAGATTTTGATATTCAATAATCCCTGTTAGAAAATAATCACAGAAATCCAAACATTTATCGATCCAGCCATGAGGTAGATCGGCAGCTACTCCCCCGATACGGAAAAAATTGTGCATCATTCGCATGCCGGTGGCAGCTTCGAATAGATCATATATCAACTCTCTCTCTCGAAAAATATAGAAGAAAGGGGTCTGCGCACCGATATCCGCCATAAAAGGGCCAAGCCATAACAAATGAGAAGCTATACGGCTCAATTCCAGCATAATGACTCTAATATAGCTGGCTCTTTTAGGTACTTGAATATTTCCCAACTGTTCCGGTGCATTTACCGTTATTGCCTCTGTAAACATAGTAGCTAAATAATCCCAACGTGTTACATAAGGCAGATATTGTATAATGGTTCGATTTTCCGCAATTTTTTCCATTCCTCTGTGTAAATAACCCAATACGGGTTCACAGTCAATAACATCTTCGCCATCAAGAGTAACAATGAGTCGAAGAACACCATGCATTGATGGGTGGTGAGGACCCATATTGACTATCATGAGATCTTGTCTTGTAGTTGGTACAGTCATATATTTTTCTCCGATTCATTATTCCATTAATTGCTGAAAACGAAGTTCATCAAAATGAATAAAATAATCTAATATAAATATAATAAATCAAATAATTTAAAACGAATTTAAAATTAACTTAACGAGTTTTTGGCTCGCGAATATCCAATAGATTTATTAATTCTTTATAACGTACTCTATTTTTCTTTGACAAATAGGCCAGTAGCCGTTGACGTTTTCCCAGAATTTTCTGAAGACCTCTCTGGGATAAATAATCTTTTCTGTGCAATTCTAAATGTGAAGTAAGTCTGCGTAGCCTGTTGGTGAAACTGAATATTTGAAATTCAACAGACCCCCTATTTTCCTCTTTTTCTTCTTGCGAAATAACCGAGATGAATGAATTTTTTACCATAATTCTTTGCCCCTCCCTGTGTTTTTTATTTATTTTTTTTTACAAATATGGATTTTAGCGATCTGTAATAATAATTAATTTTAATTTGTTATACACAATAAATATAAATTAATCTGGATTTATTCATATACTTCTTTTTTTTTTTTTATAAAATTAATAAATCCAATTTTTAAATTTTCGAATATAAATACAAAAAGAGGATAGATGCTCAATTTTGCACCCCAAAATTTGGATCTAAGATGAGAGGATTCCCCCAATTCATTTCTGATCTGATAAAATCATTGAATCAGTATCATGTACCATAATGTAACACTTGTTACATTATGGTACATGATCCATAAGAAGTGTATCATCAACTACGCGGATACATGTGTATTCTTAACATACTGAAACGACTACCATTATAGGTATCAAACCAATAGCGATTCATGCAAGCTAAATCTTCTAATCGATAATTTGGCCAAAGAAACAATTTTAACTTCATCAAATTTTTTGTATCTTTATCAAGATGCCGTCCTTTATTAAAAAATGGGACACAGTTACTTTCATTGTTACCATTGCAAAATACTGTATTTCTATCCCCAACATTTACATTCTTCGAATTTAAACAAATTCGAATTCTCAATTCTCTACGACGTTTAGGAGATAAAATATTTTCAAGAACAAGCCAATCATAATGATTTTTGTCTTTATTCCTAAAAAACCTTTGATGTCGTGCAATGGATTTATCAAGACCCCACCTAGTAACATTTCGTTTTTTCTTATTTCTTTTTTCCCAATTTCTTTTTATCTTATCAACATTGCTTTTTTCTTGGTATCCTCGATTAGTTTGGTACTTATTTTTATGTATCAGTGAAATAGCTAGGATTTGATACATAATAAATTTCTCATCCCAATTTATAGATATCCGATTTGGTTCAACAAGCAATGTTCCGTTTTTTAGTACTTTTGCAACAGTTAAAGTTTTCGCATTTGGCACTACATCCATACTAAGTTCGCCTCTTCTAATAGAGGCTATGGCAATTTTCTTTGGGTTTTCCAATCTAAGCAGTAGACAAAATACTCTGATATTATTGATCATTTTTTCAGTCACAAGATCATCCCATTTTAATTGAAAACTATAAAACCTTTTCAGGAAAAAATCTAATTCCACTATTACAGCGAGCATAGATGGCTTTTTCTTTTTGGTTTTGGGTTTTTGACTGTCTGATCCTCCCGCATTATCTTTTTTCTTTTCTTCTTTATCTTTTTTTTCTTGGTTTGATGAATCCGATCCCTGATTCCCCTTTTTTTGTGTCTCTGATTGAATATTTCCTTGTACTGGCTTCTTTTTTTTAGTTTCTAATTTGTTTTGATTAGAGAATATCTGCTGAAAGTCATTTTTTTGTTCTTCTTCGAGATTGTTTTGTGAACCAAGGTTATCATTTCCATTTAAATTTAAAGTAAGGGAATTTATTGGGATGATCCAAGGTTGCATCCTATATGCATCATAAAGTGACACTAATTCTGGGAAAAACCAATCGTCCATATCAGATATAGGCTTATATTGTATTTCTTCATTCATTTTCATCCAGTTAAAGGAAGTTATTGTTGGATTGGCTAGGTTGATTTTTTTACGAATCAAGCTAGAAAAAGAATCCTTCTTATCACTTTGCTCAATTATTTGATAATAATTAGCCAGAGTTTTTTTATTTTTTTTATAAACAGTGACCTCACTTTCCATATTTGTCCAGCGCTTAATATTTATTTTTGTTTTAAAAGAAAAATCAAAAAATTTCCAATCAAAATATTTTCTATCCAAATTTCGATTCGTATCAGAATTTTCTATTAGATAATTATTAAGAGATATATCTACCGGCATATAAACATTTTTAGGATTAGACGTGTTGTAATTATCGAGAAACTCTTCGTCTTCATTTCTTGATCTGAAAAAATATGAGTCCTTCTTATCTTTATAATGAAGCCAGTTATGGGCTAAACGATCATATTTGTAGTTTTTCAATTTCTTTTTTTGATTTAGTATTGAATCCACTGCAAAATTTTTGTGTTTCTCGTAATGAATTAATTGGTCTTTTTCATCTAAATCAAAATTTGGTGATTTTTTAGTTTGACCTATACAACTTTGATGAATTTTTTTTTGCCATTTTTTCGCTAATAATCGAGACCAGCTAGTCTGAGATATAATGTATTGATAGGGATAATGTTTTAACGCGTTTTTCCATTGTCTTTTAAAGGAATTCTTTTGTCTTTTAAAGGAATTCTTTATTCTATCCTTAAGAAAAAGAAGTTTTCCCTGATATTGAAGTACAGATCTCAAGTGATTTGTGTTAAAACCTGAGGTTTGGGATAATTTGTAAAAAACATATGCCTGTGACAAGGAAGCTGGTTCAGAAAAAATAGGTGAATTTTTTTTACTAATATTAGTATTAGAAAATAATTTTTTTATAGTCGAAATAAAACGAATTGTATTTTGATTTGTTTCATCAATTCTTTCTTGATTTATTTTTTCGGTTAAATTATATTTATCAAAAATTTTGTTTTTTAATTCAAGTAATTTAAGAAAGAGTTTTACAACGATTTTTATAATTTTTATTTTTTCTTTAATTTTTTTTTGAATAGATAAAAGAATCTCTATGTAAAGCCTTTCAATAAAAATTTGTAAAAAATAATAACATTTACGTTTTAATCGGGTACTTCTTCTTTTTAATATTTTTAATATATGCCAAATCTCTTTCGGTGATTCAAATCTCTTATCATCACAACTCGTTTCATTAGGACTAATGTTTATATCAGGAATTTGTAATATTTTGTTCTTGTCTTTTTTTATTTTTTCGATTTGATTTCTAATTATATTTGTCCTATCGGACACATCCTTTATTTTTTTTACAGTCGGTGAATAATTTATCCAATCCACGGATTTAATAGACGATTCATTAAAAATCTGATTACTTATTATATCATTTTCTTGATTTGTATTTATACTCGCTTCTTTTATTTCCAATAAAGGAATTGGACTTAGTCTTGGAGATTCTTTATTTAAAAATATAAATATTTTTAAATAAAGAATCCTTTGTGTTTTTTCTTTTACAACTAAGAGTTTTTTTTTTATTTCTTTCAAAACAGGTTTAAAAAAGGAAGGTCGTTTTCGGGGAGAACCAAAAGGACGTTCAGCTTCCAGTCCCCAAATTGTTAAAAAACAAAAATCATCTCTTTTTCTCTTCTTTTTCATTGGATCTCTATGATCCAACTCTACTTTAGCTCCATGCCAAGGTTCCAGGCAGAAAGGAAATAAAATCTTTATCTGAATACCATCTGTTAACCAATCTTTCGGAAATTCATTTTCTGACAATTGAACACCATTATAAGTGCATTTAACATGCATTTCGTTATGCCACGCTTTCCAATCCTTGCGCCATTCGGGAATTTGAAATAATAACATACGGCCAACATTTTTAATTATTATTAATGAGGGTAATACGATATATTTTCTAAGAATTGATTGGGTTAGTA